ATGAAATGGGGGGAGTAGCAGAAAATATAGCCAGAAAGGCTATTTCAATAGCGGCGTCCAAAATGCCTATACGAACTCAATTTATGATTTCGGGATAGGAACGTAGAACCAAAGGAAAGAAGTCTTGGGGATAAAAAAACAATTGCAGGTTTCTTTTTGACAAACAATATTTCTTTTTTTTTTACTTCGCCCTTTGCATTAACATTGAAAGAACAGATTAAAAAATGATATGATTCAACCTCAAAGCCATTTGAATGTAGCGGATAACAGCGGGGCCCGAGAATTAATGTGTATTAGAATCATAGGAGCTAGTAATCGCCGATATGCTCATATCGGTGACATTATTGTTGCTGTGATCAAGGAAGCATTACCAAACACACCTCTAGAAAGATCAGAAGTGATCAGAGCTGTAATTGTACGTACTTGTAAAGAACTTAAACGTGACAACGGTATGATAATACGATATGATGATAATGCTGCAGTTGTGATTGATCAAGAAGGAAATCCAAAAGGAACTCGAGTCTTTGGTGCGATTGCCCGAGAATTGAGACAGTTAAATTTCACTAAAATAGTTTCATTAGCACCTGAGGTATTATAAGATGAGATCATACGTAATATAGTTCTATTATACATAGTATTTGGATGAAATAGATTAATTAGTGGATTAGGTTGTATCTGACGCATATCCCTTTATTTAATAAATAAGATATAAAAATAAATAAAAAATAGCATGTTGATTATATCAAAAATGGGAGGCAACCCAAAATTTAGTTTATCATGGGTAGGGATACTATTGCTGACATAATAACCTCTATACGAAATGCTGACATGAATAGAAAAGGGACGATTCAAATAGCATCCACTAACATCACGGAAAACATTGTTAAAATACTTTTAAGAGAAGGTTTTATCAAAAACGTGAGGAAGCATCAGGAAAACAACAAATATTTTTTGGTTTTAACCCTACGACATAGAAGGAATAGGAAAGGACCCTATCGAACTATTTTAAATTTAAAACGTATCAGTAGGCCTGGCCTACGAATCTATTCGAACTATCAACGAATTCCTAGAATTTTAGGCGGGATGGGGATTGTAATTCTTTCGACTTCTCGAGGTATAATGACAGACCGAGAGGCTCGACTCGAAAGAATCGGCGGAGAAATTTTGTGTTATATATGGTAATCTTTCTGATATCCGAATTGGATCCGGAATTTCCTATTTGTCAAAAGAAAAAAGGGTGGGTTAGTTGATATCATTCCTACTACATTAGGTGATACTTCTAGGGCTTTTACCTAGAATGAAAGAACAAAAAAATGGATTCATGAAGGTTTCATTAATGAATCACTTCTCCTTCTAAATGGTATGTATGCTCGGGGTTTTTCGATAATGAAGATCTAATTCTAGGTTATGGTTCATGAAGGATCCGACGGAGTTTTATACGTATACGGTGGGGGGGAGGGGCAAAATTGAAGTAAGTCATTATGATTCAACCAGAGGGCGTATAATTTATAGATGCCACAACAAGGATTCGAATGATTAGGTTGTTTTTTCAACTTCAGCATTCCCTTCATGGGGATACAATTTGAGGTTCAACATTTCAAGAAACTTATTTTCTTCCAATAAATAGAGTCAGAATTAAGTTAAGGAACGACAACTATGAAAATAAGGGCCTCCGTTCGTAAAATTTGTGAAAAATGTCGACTGATCCGTAGGAGGGGACGAATTCTAGTAATTTGTTCTAATCCGAGACATAAACAAAGACAAGGATAATCTTTTGAAAAGGGGCTCTCTAATGTAAAGGACCCAATGAAAAAAATAGGATCTGTTTTGACATGAAATGGATATATCCATATATCTCGAATCTCTATTTATGAGATGATAAAGTATGGCAAAATCTAGACCAAGAACTGGTTTACGTACGAATGCCCGTAGTGGTTCACGTAAAAGTATACGTAGAATACCAAAGGGAGTTATTCATGTTCAAGCAAGTTTCAACAATACTATTGTGACTGTTACAGATGTACGGGGTCGGGTAATTTCTTGGTCCTCCGCCGGTACTTGTGGATTCAATGGTACAAGAAGGGGGACGCCATTTGCTGCTCAAACCGCAGCAGGAAATGCTATTCGGACAGTAGTAGATCAAGGTATGCAACGAGCAGAAGTCATGATAAAAGGTCCTGGTCTCGGAAGAGATGCAGCATTACGAGCTATTCGTAGAAGTGGTATACTATTAAATTTCGTACGTGATGTAACCCCTATGCCACATAATGGCTGTAGACCTCCTAAAAAAAGACGTGTGTAGAAATGAAAATAAAAGAGATTTCAAGAGAAATAAACGATTCAATGATCTGATCAAATAATATTATTATGGTTCGAGAGAAAGTAAGAGTATCTACTCGGACACTACAGTGGAAGTGTGTTGAATCAAGAGCAGACAGTAAGCGTCTTTATTATGGACGCTTTATTCTATCTCCACTTATGAAAGGGCAAGCCGATACAA